GATACCAGAACGAGTGATCAAACTATACCAGAAAGTTCTACTAATCTGGGTGTAACTCAACAATACCGGCATTTGTGGGTTCAATGCGAAAATTGTTATGGATTAAATTATAAGAAATTTTTTAAATCAAAGATGCATCTTTGTGAACAATGTGGATATCATTTGAAAATGAGTAGTTCAGATAGAATCGAACTTTTGATCGATCCGGGCACTTGGGAGCCTATGGATGAAGACATGGTCTCTCTGGATCCCATTGAATTTCATTCGGAGGAGGAGCCTTATAAAAATCGTATCGATTCTTATCAAAGAAAGACAGGATTAACCGAGGCTGTTCAAACAGGCAGAGGGCAACTAAACGGTATTGCCGTAGCAATTGGGGTTATGGATTTTCAGTTTATGGGGGGTAGTATGGGATCCGTAGTCGGGGAGAAAATTACCCGTTTGATTGAATACGCTACTAAAGAATTTCTACCTCTTATTATAGTGTGTGCTTCCGGAGGGGCACGCATGCAAGAAGGAAGTTTGAGCTTGATGCAAATGGCTAAAATATCTTCTGCTTTATATGATTATCAATCAAATAAAAAGTTATTCTATGTACCAATTCTTACATCTCCTACTACCGGTGGGGTGACAGCTAGTTTTGGTATGTTGGGGGATATCATTATTGCCGAACCCAATGCCTACATTGCCTTTGCGGGTAAAAGAGTAATTGAACAAACATTGAATAAAACAGTACCCGAGGGTTCACAAGCGGCCGAGTATTTATTCCAGAAGGGCTTATTCGATCTAATCGTACCACGTAATCCTTTAAAAAGCGTTCTGAGTGAGTTATTTCAACTACACACTTTCTTTCCTTTGAATCAAAATTAGAACATTAAGTTCAATTATTTTGAGCAAACAAGTAATTAGTTTATCGGAATCCAAGTTAAAATTAGACGAATGGGGTTTTCTTTGTTGACATAAGATCTAATTATATAAAGAATCAAAAGTCACAGAAAATCCGTCCCTTTTTCTATATTCCTGATTATTGATCAAGAAGCCTCTATTAACAAGATAAAAGATGAAATTCTTATTTTCGTGAAATTAGGCAAATCAAAAAAATATACTCTTCTCGTCATATATAATGAAAATCTATAAAATATAGAATTTTTTATTTTTCTATATCTTACGATAATCCTATTTTGACTAAGAATCCCTGATGGATGGGATTCTAACAAACCCTTCAATATATTCAATATAATATATAATAAGATATCTTTATATTATAAATATAAAATATAAATAATAATAACAGGTACAAATAGTAAATCGAGGTACCCATTCTATGACAACTCTTAACTTTCCCTCTGTTTTGGTGCCTTTAGTAGGCCTAGTATTTCCGGCAATCGCAATGGCTTCTTTATTTCTTCATGTTCAAAAAAACAAGATTGTTTAGAGCCGATGGCACAAAATCTCATCTATTTTTTTTTTTTCAAAACTGACGCTTGTATCATAACACAGATATCTATTTAGCAAAATATGGTATAAGCGGCTTCCGCCGAAAAACTCTTATGTCTCCAGAAAATGCTATAGGGATCAATGGATTCTAGCTATTTTCAAATAGACCCGAATCGGCGGATAGCTGAACTGTAAAGTTGGTCTATCTATATCTATTTGGCTATCTTTAGTGAGATCATACGAAGGGTATGTTATTAGTTTAGATCTAACGAATTTAATGAATTACTCCTAAAGGATCACATCAAACTAGTGCTAGTTGATGCGAGTTACTTCGGAAAAAAAGGACTAAAGTCAAATTCATTTGGGGTATTCTCTCAATTCCAAAAAAATCAACTGGATCAAGTATGAGTTGTCGATCAGAACATATATGGATAGAACCTATAACGGGGGCTCGAAAAACAAGTAATTTCTGCTGGGCTGTTATCCTTTTTTTAGGTTCATTAGGATTCTTGTTGGTTGGAACCTCGAGTTATCTTGGTAGAAATTTGATATCTTTATTTCCGTCTCAGGAAATAGTTTTTTTTCCACAAGGAATTGTGATGTCTTTCTACGGGATCGCGGGTCTTTTTATTAGCTCCTATTTGTGGTGCACAATTTCGTGGAATGTAGGTAGTGGTTATGATCGATTTGATAGAAAAGACGGAATAGTGTGTATCTTTCGTTGGGGATTTCCTGGAAAAAATCGTCGGGTCTTCCTCCGATTTCTTATAAAAGATATTCAGTCTGTCAGAATAGAAGTGAAAGAAGGTATTTATGCTCGTCGTGTCCTTTATATGGATATCAGAGGCCAGGGAGCCATTCCATTGACTCGTACTGATGAGAATTTTACTCCACGGGAAATGGAACAAAAAGCTGCTGAATTGGCCTATTTCTTGCGTGTACCAATTGAAGTATTTTAAGAAATGAGCCGGAATGCTTTCTCAGCAGGAGGGCAAAAACGCAAGAATGCTCTTTTTCCATAACATAACTTAATTGAGGTTTCTTCAGAACATTCATTCGAGTC